TAATGAAGTGCAATTAGATCGATTTTTGGGGGAGGTATCCAGATTACTATTCTAAATTTAGAATAATTTATGGTTGACTTGGTTGGACCAATAAAATGAAGCATCCAGGCTCTGTTTAGAAAAATAACCCAATTGGTAATATATCTACGATTACTACTTCTATCATGTCATATATTTGGCAGAAAACATAAAATAAGAAATTAAGAAAAAAAGGAAGTCGTAGCAAAAAGACATGGTATTGGAGTATTTGTCCTATATGTGCAAATCCAAATCGGGCAGATCTTTACTCAGAGTAGAACAGAAACCTAAAAGAATTGAAGAAGCCCATTCAGAAACAAGAAAATTACATCGCGATTTAGATTTGATCGCGATGAAAACAATACATCAATGAGAAGTTAGTTCAATAAGTTTAGTACATTATCTATATTAATCTTATATTCTATTATAATAGAATATAGATTAATATAGATAAAAATATAGATTAATATAGATAAACGGGTCAAAAGTCGTCTTTCTTGAAAAATGTAAGAAAAAGACCTTTCGTTAGAAGTTCGAAAAAGTCCATTATGAAAAAGGAAAGAGGGTTGAAATCTACACATTGATTCCTTTTCGCGATTTTTTATGAACCGTATGCATCAAAAGGTGCATGTACGGCTCTTAAGGGATAAAATTTTATCCCAATCAACCGACTTTATCGAGAAAGACTACTTTTTTTAGGCCAAGAGGTTGATAGTGAGATATCGAATCAACTTATTGGCCTTATGGTATATCTCAGTATAGAGGACGATAACAAAGATTTGTATTTGTTTATAAATTCTCCGGGCGGATGGGTAATACCCGGAATAGCTATTTATGATACTATGCAATTTGTGCAACCAGATGTACAGACAGTATGCATGGGATTAGCCGCTTCAATGGGATCTTTTATTCTGGCAGGAGGCGAAATTACCAAACGTCTAGCATTCCCTCACGCTTGGCGCCAATGAGTCTTTTATTTGAGAAAAAAAAAAAGAAGACTATGCCTTCGCCATATGAATATTAAGTAATAATAGCATGGCACTTCGAGTTCGATATGCGAAATTTTTTTTTTTCAAAACCATTCGATTATGTATCGAAAGAGTAGTATGAAAAAAAGGGGTATTTACGATTTTATCTGATCTATCAGGAGCCTATTTCAGTGTCACAAACTTTTTTTTTCAGTTTTAACACCGGAATTTAACAATATTTTTTTTTTGAAAAAAAAAAGAAACTTTGGGATTGCTGAATAACAGACGAAATAATAAAGCAACGGAACCATCATAGTATTTTTGAAATACTCCAAAAAAAGGAAGGATGGTTATTGGATCATTTACTGATCTGGGTCTGATAGAACCTGTATATTTTCTATTTCTTCGATGGAAGGTAAAAATCAATTCCATAGTAGAGCCGTATGCAATACGCAAAAGATGCCTGTACGGTTGTTCAATTCTATCTTTGTTTGTTTTTTTTTATTATTCTTTATTTCTCTTCGTGCGAGATAGAGGAAACCTTTATTATGTTATATCATCAGGGTAATGATCCATCAACCCGCTAGTTCTTTTTATGAGGCACAAACGGGAGAATTTATCCTGGAAGCGGAAGAACTACTGAAACTGCGCGAAACTATCACACGGGTTTATGTACAAAGAACGGGCAAACCTTTATGGCTTGTATCCGAAGACATGGAAAGGGATGTTTTTATGTCAGCAGCAGAAGCTCAAGCCCACGGAATTGTTGATCTTGTAGCGGTTGAATAAAAAATTAGCAGCAAGGATTCCGCGCAAATACACGATTTGAGATTTTATCTTCTTGGGTTGGGATTGATCTAAACCAGCTCATTATGTATACGACTCTCAACATGCCAACTATTAAACAACTTATTAGAAACACAAGACAGCCAATCCGAAATGTCACGAAATCCCCCGCTCTTCGGGGATGCCCTCAGCGCCGAGGAACATGTACTAGGGTGTATGTGCGACTCGTTCAGATCATAGACTAAGACAAAAGAAAGGAAACAAATTATTCCAGTATCGAAAAAAATCTATTAATAATATATATCCTTCTATTGTGTATCAAATTTATGGTTTCGATTGGTGCAAACCCAATCACCTCAATTTTAAATTTAAGATGAGAAAGAATTCCCCATTGGTAGTAAATGGTTACCCATTAAGCGGGGGAAATCCTATTTCAATTAAAAAGCGGAAAAATTATTCCCTTATTCTTTTCTTGCAAGAACGGACTAAGAGGGTCAGCTACCCAGCTAATCTTTATACTTAAATACCGTTACTGTATAGCTAGATTTCGTTGTGAAAGACCTATTACTAGATATTTCATGGGTAGAGCCAAAGAGTGTGAACTGTACAAGTTAACAATAGCATTGATTAAATGAAGGAAGGGGCTCCGGTGTATAGAGAGGACCTCGCCGTTTAAAAAGTAATCATAGAAACGATGGAACCCACCATTTCTTTATCCATTTCTATTTAATTTACTATGTTTTTTTGATACCTAGTATCAATACAATTTCTTATTTCGAGGTTAAATGCTTAGAAATAAAAAGAAATAAAATCGTGGTTGGGAAGGTTATAGTAGCAAAAGCCATTGGAATTTTGATTTTATACATTGGAAGAATCTGTTTTTGTTATTAATAGACTAGGAAAGGGAAAAGAATAACTGAAAGAAAAGAAATCAAATAGTTATTCATCAAAGTTTCATTTATTCAATGACCAGAATTAAACGAGGATATATAGCTCGGAAACGGAGGACAAAAATGCGTTTATTTACATCAAGCTTTCGCGGGGCTCATTCAAGACTTACTCGAACTATTACTCAACAGAAAATCAAAGCTTTGGTTTCGGCTCATCGGGATAGAGATAGGAAAAAAAGAGATTTTCGCCGTTTGTGGATCAGTCGAATAAATGCAGTAATTGGTGAGAATCAAAAAAGGGGATACTATAGTTATAGTAATTTAATGTATAATCTGTACAAGAGGCAATTGCTTCTTAATCGTAAAATACTTGCACAAATAGCTATATTAAATAGGAATTGTCTTTTTATGATTGCCAATGAGATCATATAAAATAAAAATTCCCCGGAGACTGAACTCCGGGAAGGTAGTAGAGTATAGATTTGTATGATAAAATAGAATCCATATGATTTATGATAAAGTCATCAAAATGAACAACCACGTTCAATAAAAAAAGATTTATTCTTCTTCACCGATTTTCTTTTTTCTTACAACACAACAACCCAAATTGGATTGTCGTAGTTTTCGAACAAAACATCAATCCACATTTGATTTGAGTTTAGATTCCAATTTGAATTCAATTGAAGAGTAACTCTCTATTTTTTTTTGTTTTAAGACCAGTAGTAGTAGTTCTAGCGGTCGACTCGCTTTTTTCAAATTGTTTTTCGTTATTAAGAAAGGGTAACGAAGATAAAATACGAGCTTGTTTTATAGCAATCGTAATTAATCGTTGTTGTTTTAAGGTCAATCTATTCACGCGTCTAGATAATATTTTTCCTTGTTCACTAATAAATCGACTAATTAAACTCATGTTTTTATAATCAATTCGATCCCCCGATTGGATCGGGGGCAACCGCCTACGAAAAGATCGCTTGGATTTAAGAAAGAGTCGCTTAGATTTATCCATGGTTTTTTTATTCCTATCCCCCCAATCCTATTTGTTACAAAAAAGGATTTGTTTTGTTTTATTTATATTATATATATAATTGAATGTTCTATATCTATAATTTATAGAATATATATATGAAAAATATATCATTTTTCATGTTCCTTGGAAAGATGACACACAAGCGATCAATTTTATCTATTTCTTTATCTCTGCGTGAATCATATGTTTGCAACAACAGGGACAGAATTTTCTTAATTCCAATCGACTAGGCGTATTGTGTCGATTCTTTTGAGTAATATATCTGGAAATACCCGTTGATTCCTTATTAACACTGTTTTGAACACAACTGGTACATTCCAAAATAACCGTTACTCGGATATCTTTACCCTTGGCCATGAACCTCCTTTGGGTTTTTGATTCAGTTAACTCTTCTATTTTCGGATTCGAAGCGAAGAAGAAGAAAGGAACGAAAAAAAAGTAGAAGTTGATAATTCGAAATCAAATTATGAAAGATTTCGTTCCAATTAATAGAGTATAGCAATAATTAAGTAATACAATGATTTCGAACTATATTTCGAATCGCAGTAAAGTATTTCAGTTTTCATTTAAGTATCTTGTAGGATATTGTTGTCCCCGCCCTAGCCATTCCATTTCTGGTCTCACTCTATTATTTATTAATATTCAATTGAAGCCTGGGCCAGATTCCGAGTTTCACTGAAGCCGAATCCACCTTTATTCTTTCTCTTTTCTAACTTATTCTATTCTAATTAAAAAAAAAAAGAAATAGAAATAAAGAAGAGGAGATTAATCACAGATATTTGATTGGATCTCTAATCTTCTTCACCCCTTCCCGTGCCAATAACTAGAATGAAAAAAAGGGGAATATCAATGCATCGGGGAATAAACGATTGATCTCTATCAAGAGACCCGCTAAAGCCCCGAACCATAGAGTACTTACCACTGGTGCCACGGAGAGATATGTTTTTAGATCTCGCATTTAAAATCCTCCTTCTTTTTATTCTTTATTGTAATTTGTAATACATAATTACATATAGGAATATGATCAGATGGTTATTTAGTTAATAACCACTTGTATTTGTCGGCAGAATTCCTAATTCAAATTGAAATGTACAATGATTCATTAGATATTTTTTTTAACAAAAAAAAAAGAGGTCTATTTCTGCCCGAGCATTCCCTAAAAATATTTTTCCGTTTTAGGGGAATTTCCTATTTATTTTTATTTCATAATAAGTCTTTTATTATTATAATTTTGATTATTTTTCATATTCTATATTATACGATATGAAACTAAAAAGAAAGAAAAAAATGGCAGGATAATTGATATATATA